ATAATATTTAATGAAGTAATAAGATAAAAAGCAAAGAAACAATAGAGAATACAAAAAATCTATTTACCCATTTCATACTACTTAACCTACTATTTTGACTTAAATTAGAATGTGAAGTTAGTATTAAATTTATAATAATGTTTAAATAAAAACATAAATTTAAAATTGAACCTAAAATTAAAAATATAACAAATACGGAATTAACATTTACTAAAAGAAAAATAGTTATTATCTTAGGCGCAAATCCTGTTAGAGGTGGCAGGCCTCCTAATGACAGTAGTAAAATTGAAACAGCAAAAATTAAAAATGGTGTTATACTAATAACCTTATTTAAATTATTGGAGTTATAAATGTTTAACAGTCCAAAAATTAAGAATAATGGTAAAATGAGAATTCTATAAACTACAAAATATACAACAGACGAAATAGGTATATAGATTGAAGATAACCTTAATATTCAACCAATATGGCCAATAGAGGAATAAGCTATAATTCTACGCATTTTAGACTGGTTTAAACCCATAACTCCGCCTATGATAGCATTTATTCTACCAATAAAGATTAAAAATCTAGAACTAAACTTCTGTATTAAAAAGAAAGAAACTGCACCCAATGGTGCTAGTTTCTGTCAAGTTGTCAAAATAAAACAAGACACTCAAGAAATTGAAGCTATGACAGAAGGGTATCAAAAATGACACGGAACCCTTCCTAATTTTAATAAAACTGAAACTATAAGAATTAATCTAAATAGTTTAGTTGTGCCCAAATCTTCTAAGTTTCAAAGAGAGGTTCTAAAAACCAAGATAGCAGATGAACCTAGGGCCTGAGCAAGAAAATATTTAATTGAAGCTTCAGTTTCTTGATTTATTCTTCTAGATAAAATGATTGGAATAAATCTTAATAGATTAACTTCTATTCTCAACCAAAAAATTAATCAACTTGAACTACTTAAAGCTATTAATGATCTTCTCACTAAAATTCCATAACATAATATAGTAAATGGGGCTAAATTAATGTACATAAGACTGTGGAAGAATCGAACCCCCGAATAAAAATTAGAAGTTTTTAATGTGCCCAGCCAGTCTTCTGATTATCTACCCAAAATTTATTTAAAAAGATCAGTCTAAAGACCCCTCATTTCATTCATAAATTAAGCCAGCAACCAAAATTAATAAAAAAAGAGAAATAGTAAATAAACTATAAATTACATTAGAAAATAATATAATTAATGGAACTGGAGTTAACAAAACAATTTCAATATCAAACACAATAAAAATAATAGCCAAAAGAAAGAATCGTATAGAAAATGGTAAACGAGCAGAGTTACTTGGGTCAAATCCACATTCAAATGGAGATGATTTTTCTCGATCAATAATAGTTCGTTGGCCTAAAACTCATGCAGCAAAAAGAACAGCAACTGGGATAATAAAACAAAATAAAAATCTAATTAGTATAACATTCATTAACTGGAAATAATTCTATTTTCTCTTGATTAAAAGTCAAGTGCTTTTACAAGCTCTCACAGTCATCTATAAAGATGCGGGGACTGAAGTCCATATTTAACGTCATCAGAGTTATCCGTTCGACCGGCGCAGCATCATATAATGTTAAATGAAACCAGTATCAAAAACATTAAAACACAGATAGAGACAGGCAAAAACCTTTTTCATGTTAAATTTATTAAATGATCATAACGCATTCGCGGGTATGTAGCACGAATTCAAACAAATACTATAGCTAGAAATGATAACTTAAAAATTAAAAATAAATCACAAAAAACTAATATATGCCCCATAAATAAAATTCTAGTAAAAAGACTTATAACCAAGATATTTGCGTACTCAGCTATAAAAATCAAAGCAAACATTCCACTTCTATATTCAACATTAAATCCAGAAACTAACTCTCTCTCGCCCTCAGCAAAATCGAAAGGTGTTCGGTTAGTTTCAGCTAAATTTGTAATAAATCAAATTACAGCCATAGGAAAAATAACAAATCCAATTCAAGTAAATATATCTATTTTTAAAAAATCTATTGAAGTTAGTAATACTAGGGAAGAAAGAAAAATAAAAGTTATTCTAACCTCATAAGAAATAGTTTGAGCCACACCACGTAATGCTCCTAATAGAGCATATTTTGAATTTGAACTCCACCCAGCTATAAACGTCGAATAAACATTTATTCTTGACACACATAAAAAATAAAGTGCTCTAAACTGAATTAACAAAGATTGATGAGAGTGGGGATAAATTGATCATATAAGTAAAGCTAAAATTAAACTTATAGTTGGAGCAACTATGAAAGGAACAATATTAGAGGGCTGAGGCTTGGCCTGCTCTTTTACAAACAACTTAATTGCATCAGCAAATGGCTGGGGTAGGCCCATTAAACCAACTTTGTTAGGTCCCTTACGTAAAGCAAAGTACCCTAAAAACTTACGTTCTATTAAAGTATAAAAAGCTATTCCCAATAAAGCTAAAACAACACTCAATAACACAGAAATAACCTGAGGTAAATAGTTCATTAACTAGAGAGATTAAATCTCATGGATAGGGCTTAAACCTATAGCACTATTCTGCCATCTAATCAAGTCAAAAAAGGAGTTGAACCTTTATAGGAGACTTTCAAAATCTCTTGTTTCCCTAACAAATGACTGCTACTGAGAGTATCTCTCCTATCAAGTGCAAATTGATTATTCTAATTAAACTAAGTCGCAAATTTAACAAGTGAACCTAAGTTCATAATTTGATCCTAAATCAATTGCACTATTCTGCCAACTTATTAGTATAGGATTTATTTTTTTATTTTTTTTATTTTTTTTGTAGAAAAGTTTTTAGTAGTTATTACCCGAATTTAGGTCCTTTCGTACTGTAAACGGATACTAATAAAAATTCGAAGATAGAAACTAACCTGGCTTACGCCGGTCTGAACTCAGCTCATGTAGGGAATTAAAGGTTGAACAAACCCTCTTCTATAACTTTTGCGCTATTAAGAATCCCTAAGCCAACATCGAGGTGCCAAACTCTATTTTTAATAAGAACTTTTAAATAAAATTAGCCTGTTATCCCTAAGGTAGCTTATTCTAATGATCTAAATTTTAGGATCAGTAAACTAGATATATATATCTTATATATTAGGGTGATTTACTTAACCCTAGGTCGCCCCAACCAAATTATACAAAAATACAATATATTTTTAAAAATAAAGCTCTATAGGGTCTTCTTGTCTTTCGAATTTATTTAAGCTTCTTCACTTAAAAATTAATTTTTATATAATAAAAAGAGACAGTTTCAATTTTCGTTAGTCCATTCATGCTAGCCCACAATTAATGAGCAAGTGATTATGCTACCTTTGCACGGTTAGGATACCGCGGCCGTTTAATAAGTATATTATCACTGGGCAGGAAATACTCTTTATCTATATTCAAAGAGCAATGTTTTTGTTAAACAGTCGAAATGAAATTTTGCCTAGTTCCTTTCTTTATTATTAACACACATATTAATAAAATAATATAATACTTATATTTACATATTAAATTTTAACAAATTTATTTTTTAAAATTTCTAAATATAAAAAACACTTTAAATAAGTTATTTAATAAATTATGCGATAAAGCACTTTAAATGGCTGATTTTAAGCCTACTTATTACTATAAACTTTAGTTGTTTTTAATAGGGGGGCTTGTCCTCCTCTATTTTACACTACAGCTAAATTCTGCTGCATGTTTTAATTAATAAAATTTTTTAGAAACCAGAAATATTTTTGAGCGGGTGGTATGTAGCCTCTATTATAAAATTTATTAAAGTTAATGAAACAACTAGTAATAAGTTCTAAACAATTTAATAATAGCTCTCATAAAATTCGGGATTATATATTAAATAAATATCTTGTAAAACCATTATGCAAAAGGTACATGATTGAATCATTACTTTTAAAATTTTCTCATTTCCATTTCTGTACTTTTAATTTATATTTATAAACTGTTTAATAGAATTTAGTAAATTAATAAGATTAAATTTAGACTGCGAAGCAAACTTAAAAGTTTTATTTTTAGTGTAAGTAAAAAGCATTATATATGCTATACTTCGACAGGTACAACTTCCGTTACACCTACTTTGTTACGACTTATCTCACTTTAAAAGTGAGAGTGACGGGCGATATGTGCATGCTTTAGATTCAGTTTCATTTCAATAAACTATATTTAATTACAATTAAGTCCTCCTTCTAAATAGTATTTAAACTAATTTTACGTGTCTTAATATAAGATTGTAACCCATTATTTCCTTTCTATAAATTGCACTCTGACCTGACGTAAATGTTTATTTATTACATTTAAGTATACTAACTTTAAGAGGTTTACTTACGACGGCAGTATACAAACTGAAATTTCAAAGAAAGGTATGTTTTTCGTGGACTATCGACTTAAAAAACAGGTTCCCCTAATTAGATAAAGCACCGCCAAAATCTTGGAGTTTTAAATTGCTATTCGTATTACTCGGCTAAATGCACTACTTCATAAATAGACGGGTATCTAATCCGTGTTTTTATTTATGTTTTCATAAAATTTAAGGTATACAAGAAACTCAAACTATATAGATTATACCCATAAAATTTTTTAATATACCAAATTTATTAACCTGTAAAATATTAACTTGAGTGTGCTGTCTAACCGCAGCTGCTGGCACAACTTTTGCCCACTCTATAAACGAAACCTGCTTCCTTCTTTCATATATAAGCAAACTTTCCTACTGTAATTATTTGTATAAGGATAATATCCCCATATTACATTCTATTAAATTCTTTAAGAAGTATATTAAATAAAATTTTACATATAATTGATTCGCTTGAGCTAATAATTCAGTTAGAATCAAACAGATAGTAGGAGAGGATTTCCTCTTTTTTGGGGTATGAACCCACTAGCTTGAATAGCTTATCCTACCAAGTAGAAATACTATTATATGTATACTTTCAAATCTGCAATTTAATGTTGTTATTCAACTATTCTACCAAATATTTCAAGCAGTAATTATTTCAGGCTTTAAAATCAACAAGATAATCGGAGCAAGATGTATTAATATAAGCGTGTACTCTTTTGTCTTTAATCTTGTCCAAGAATTAGAAATTTGTCATATCTTTCCATGATGTATTGAAGTGTACATATAAAGTGAATATGCTGCAGTTAAAAATGATATAATACCTAAAAAGAATATCCTATAAATAGACAAGGATAAAACTGAAGTTATTAGTATAATTTCCCTTAATAAATTAATTGACGGTGGTGCCGCTATATTCCTAGCAGAAAATAAGAATCATCATATAGTTAAAATAGGCATCACAACTAAAACTCCTTTAGTTAAAAATAAGCTACGTGTTTGAGAAAATTCATAGTTAATATTAGCCATTACAAAAAGAGCAGAAGAGCTTAATCCATGAGCAATTATTATAGCAAGAGACGCTTGTATTCCCCAAACCGATTTACTCAGTGCACCTGCTAACATTAGACCCATATGACCAACTGATGAATATGCAATTAAAGACTTTAAATCAGATTGTCGCAAACAAATTGCTCTTGTTACCACTCCCCCTAATAATGAAATACCAATAATTGGTAAATTTACTTTAGGTATATTTGTTCCAAGAAGAAATAGCATACGTAGAATTCCGTAACCACCTAACTTTAAAAGAATTGCGGCTAAAATTATAGAACCAGCAATAGGCGCTTCAACATGTGCTTTAGGTAACCATAAATGAACAGTAAATAAGGGTAATTTAACCATGAAACCGCCTAATAATATAATTCAAATAATACTAGAGACAGGCATAGTTAATGGCATTGAAATACATATATATATAGGTATTAAAACAGAAGATGACTCACCTATTACTAAAAATACAATACATAGTAAAGGCAATGAAGCTGTTACAGTATAGATTATTAAATATATACTTGCCTGTACGCGCTCGGGCTGATAGCCCCAGACTATAATCAAAATTATAGTTGGAATTAATGAGGCCTCGAATCAAATATAAAATATAAATATATTCGGGGATATAAAACAATTTACTAAAATAAATAAAAGTAAAATAATATAATAAATAAAGGACTTAGACTTAATCCGGTTCAAAAAAATCTTTGAGCTAGCTAAAATTATCATAGATGTAACTCAAACTGTTAAAATAATTAAAGATGAAGATATTACATCAAAAGCAGAGATACAAGAAGTTATTGTATACCCGTAATTAGGTAGTAAGACAGAAATTGAAATAACCGATAATACAATGAGAGAACATGTAATAACTCATATAAAATTTATTGATACTAAAGGAAGTAAGAGCATGGATAATATAATCAACTGAATTTTTAACATTTATTTATAGTTAGGGACTTTAATATATCTGTGCCACACGATCGAGACATTATTACTATTAATCTTAAACCTAAACTTGCTTCGCATGCGCCTAAGGTTAAAATTAAAATTCTTAGAGATAAATTAGTTGCTCCAACCAAGTTCATTCTAATAGGGATAAATAAAACTAAACTCAATGTAATGCACTCCAAAGATAGTAATGCCATTAAAAAATGATATTGATTTAAAATTAAATTTAATATCGCAACTAGGGGTATTAAAAAGATATAAATTATAAGTGAATTAAACATAGAGCTGAGGAATTTATCCTATCATTGATTTACAAGATCAATACTTGCATGTTTTAGCTTTCAACTCAAAAAAAAAAATCAAATAACGTATTACTACGATTGTCGGCACCCAAAGTCGATATTTTGCTTAAATTATTATTTGAGATACGTGATACTGCCTGTATATTTTTAACACGAAAAGTTAAAGTGTTTGGTTACACTACACATATTGTTCAGAGAAATATATTTCATAATAACATCTTCAATGTTATACTTTAAACTTAAGCTATCTAAACATTATAACTGTATAATTAAAAGAATTGTAGAGGTTAAACCTAAAGATATAGCCAAAAAATTTACTGGATTATATGATTGATACTCTATAATAAAATTAGAGCTACTATTTAAGTATTTTATTGCTCCTTGACCACCTAAATATTCAAGTCACGATTGATCAATAAGCTTTAAAAATATTACTGAAACAAAAAACGGTCATTTTATAATAAATTGAGATGAAAGAGGAACAAGGAATCATATTAAGCATGAAGCATAATGAAATAAACTATAATTTATTATGCTCCTAGAACTTGTGATAGATGAGGTAGATAATATTCAAGCTACTATAATTCCAACTGCAACCGAAGCCATAGAAAAAATTTTTTGTAGTGGCTCTAAAATTATAGTTCTAGGATTTATTGGAAAAAATCAAAGAATGGAAGACCCTAGTATAATTGATATAAAAGATAAAATTATTATAGGCTGTGTCAAATATTTATTCTCTACTATTGAGATAAACGTAGGACCATTTATAGGTGCCCACACTGTAGCTAATATAAATCGAGCTGAATAAAATGATGTAAGGCCTACTGCAGCTATAATTAAAGTCATAATAATGAAATTATGGGGGAAAAATAAAGATGATTCAATGATTAAATCTTTAGAATAAAATCCTGATATAAAGGGAAATCCACATAACGCAGTATTTGCTATTATTATACAGGAAGCAGTTGTGGGTAATTGCGTTAGTGAATTACCCATTCACCGTAAGTCCTGTCTATGAGAAAATCTATGAATTATTGTTCCAGCGCAAATAAATAGTAAAGCCTTAAATATTGCATGGGTTACTATATGAAAAAACGCTAAATTTAATATGCCTAGTCCAAGTGCAGCTATTATAAACCCTAGTTGTCTAAGAGTTGACAAAGCAATAATTTTTTTCATATCACATTCTGTTGTGGCACTAAGTCCTGCTATAATCGTAGTACACACAGAGATTATTAACAAAAATGGACAAAATAAACTAAAGGTTCTCAAAAAAGGATAAAAACGAATTAGTAGGAATACCCCTGCAGTTACTAGAGTTGATGAGTGGACTAGAGCTGAAACTGGAGTTGGTGCCGCTATTGCAGCAGGTAATCACCTAGAAAAAGGTATTTGAGCACTTTTAGTTATCGCAGCAACAGTAATACATAAGAACTGAAGAGCTATAAAATTTTCCCCTCTATATCACATATGAATAATATTTCAATGACCTTGATTTAAGGTTCAAGCAATCGCTAAAAGAAGTATTACATCACCAATTCGATTAGTTAGAGCTGTAATTATTCCGGCACCCAAAGACTTTGAATTCTGGTAATAAATTACTAAAACAAATGATACAATACCTAGCCCATCTCACCCTAAAAGTAACATTATTAAGTGCGGAAAATAAATAAGTATATTCATTGACAGAACAAATAAAAGAACAAGTAAAGTAAACCGATCAATAAACTTATCATCTTCTATATAGACTTTAGAAAACTCTAACACATTGGCAGAAATTATAATTACTGCACAAGAAAATACTATTCCGTAAGGATCAAAAATCATAGAAAAAAATAAAGGAGTGGAGTAGACAGACAATAAATTTCATTCTAAAAGAATAGTTGAGTTAAAAAAAACAACAAAAGAAGTTGGAATAAGTAATAAAACAAAAAAAATTCAGAGTATATAATTAGCAATTTTATGTAGTTTAAACATGAAAAAGAGTGTATATCCACACATATCTGAAACCACAATTCAGCGGTTTAAAAATAACCTATCTTTTTAAAACAACGTGATATACACTCTTTTTGGGTCGAAACCAAAATGCAGAATTTGCTTGTTGTTTAGTGAGGGTGGTCATCTGAGTATAGTGATAAAAGAAGACAAAAAATATATGCCTGAATTAAACAAATGGCTACCTCAAATAAAATATACCCTATAGAAATAGAAGTTAAAATAATTAAATTTGAATAGGAAGAAAATCATGCAGCAGATGTATAAATTCCTACAAGGCCCAAAACAATATGCCCAGCCCTTATATTTGCTGCAAGCCGAAAAGATAAAGTTATAGGTCGTACTAACACACTAGTAGTTTCAATAATAACAAGAAATGGGTTCAATCAGTCTGGTGCACCGTCTGGCAAAAAATGAGCAACTGACTTTTTTGGTTGATATGAAAATCCCGACAAAATTAGTCTTAATCAAATAGGAAATCCTAAAGTTAAAGTAAAAATTAAATGCCTAGAAGTTCTAAACATATATGGGAATAAACCCATTAAATTAATTACTATAATAATGATAAATACAGAAGAAATAATTGAAGTTAGTCCTTTTGTTCTAACTGAAAATGTTCGTGAGAGTTGTGTAAAAATAGTTGCTTTAACTGGAATTTTATAAGAAACAAACTGATTGTTACCCACCCATAAACTTACTTGTATAATAAAAATTAATAAAACATTGATAATTAGGAATATAGAATTAGTAGGTCTAAAAGTATTAAATGAAAATGGATCAAAAGAAGAAAAAATATCTGGTATCATGCAAGACTTGAATATAATTCATTTAAAACTTTGAAGGTTTTTAGTTTTAATTTAACTTAAAGTCTTACTGCTTCAAAATATAATCTCAAAAATAGCTACTAATTGGATTAATAATAAAGAATAGAAAATAAAATAAAGTAAATAATTGGCCAATAAAAATAAATGGATCTTCTACAGGACGGCCTCCAATTCAAGTAAGAATTAATCAAGATGAGATAAAAACTCAAAAAATTAACTTATTAACCGGATAAAAAGAAATTCTTTGCTTATTACTAATATGGGTAAATGCAGGAATAAATAGAATAATAATAGCAGAAAATAGAGCTACTACGCCGCCAAGCTTATTTGGAATAGATCGGAGAATTGCATATATTCATAAAAAATATCATTCTGGTTTAATATGAATAGGAGTAACTAATGGATTCGCCATAAGGAAATTTTCTGGGTCTGTAAATAAGTTAGGCTCAAATAATACTATACAAGATAAAAATAATAGTGCTATAATGTATCCTAAAGCATCTTTAATTGAGTAGTAAACATGAAAAGAAATGCGATCAGAATCAGAATTAACTCCAATCGGATTATTAGACCCAGTTTCATGAAGGAATATAATATGAATTACAGTTATTGCTATAATAACAAAAGGTAACAAAAAATGAAAAGCAAAAAATCGATTCAAGGTTGCATTATCAACTGCAAATCCCCCTCAAATTCACTCAACTAAAGATTTACCAATATATGGAATAGCTGAAAATAGATTAGTAATAACTGTAGCCCCCCAAAATCTTATTTGGCCTCATGGCAAAACATACCCTATGAAAGCTGTAGCTATTGTTAAAAGAAATAAAATTACTCCAACATTTCAAGTTTCTATTATAACATAAGACCCATAATATAGACCACGTCCTGCATGTAAGTAGATGAAAAGAAAAAACATTGAAGCTCCATTAGCATGAATTGATCGAAGCAATCAACCATAATTTACATCGCGTGCAATATGTGTTACAGAGGAAAAAGCGAACTCAATATTGGGAACATAATGTATAGTTAAAAATAATCCAGTGATAGTTTGAATAACAAGACATAGACCTAGTAAAGAACCGTAATTTCACCAAATTGAAATATTTACTGGTGCAGGCAAGTCAATTAATGATCTATTTAAAATTTTAATTGCTGGGTGGGTAGTACGTAAAGGTTTAAACATAAAAAAATGGACGGAGGGGTCCCTTAGATCGATATGTTAATTTAACTACAATAACTATAGCCAAAAGTAAAAGTAAAACAAATAAAATTAAAATTGGGGAATTAAACTGGCTATACAAAAAAACAAATCTTTCAGTAAAATCTCTTATACTCACTACTTTCATGTCAGTAACAAAAAAAATAAAGTATATTACTAATAAAGATAGAATTAAGACTGGCAAATTAAATATTGGGATATTATGCTGATTTGGAGTTAAAGCTAAAAAATAAGCAAATATTACCAATATTCCTCCAATATAAATAAGAAAAATTAAAAAAGCAAATCAAGATCTTAAAAATGAAGCAAAAGTGCACGAAAGTAATAAAGCTATAATTAAAATTCTTACTCCTAAAGAAATTGGAGTTGAAGACAAATAAATAGAAAAAGTAACAGTTGTTATTAATATAACATATAAAGATAAAATCATTTATAAAGATAAGAATTGAACTTTATTCTTTAGACTCCAAAAGTCCAAGTGCACCTTACACTACTTTATAAAGATCCTCATCAGTAAATACATAAATATAAACAAATTCATACTACATCAACAAAATGTCAATATCAGGCTGCTGCTTCAAACCCAAAATGGTGATTACTTGAAAAATGAAATAAAGCTACCCGAATTAAGCACATTGTCAAAAATGTAGACCCAATTAATACATGTAAACCATGAAATCCAGTTGCTACAAAAAAAGTTGTGCCATAAACCCTATCTCTAATAGTAAACGGCGCAGCAACATATTCTCCTGCCTGCAAAAAAGTGAAATAAAGGCCTAAAGTTACTGTAAGCATAAGAGCCTGAATTGTGTTAGTCCGTGTTCCTTCTATTAATCTATGATGTGCTCATGTTACTGTCACTCCGGAAGCTAATAGTACTGCCGTGTTAAGCAGTGGAACTCTAAATGGATTCAAGGGAGTTACTCCTGTAGGGGGTCAATCACAACCTAGCTCTATAGTTGGAGATAACCTTCTATGGAAAAATGCCCAAAAAAATGCAGAAAAAAATATAACTTCTGATGTAATAAATAAAATTATTCCTCAACGCAAACCTGTAGTTACATCTTTTGTATGGTGCCCTAAATAAGTACCCTCACGAACTACATCACGTCACCATAAGTATATAGAAGAAATTACTAAAATAAAAGCAATTCCTAAACAAAAGATCCCGTGATAGTGAAATCAACTTGCTAGCCCAACAGTTAAAGTTAATGCACCTGCTGCAGAAGTAATAGGCCATGGCCTATACTCAACTAAATGAAATGGTTGACGAATCATGTATGTTTTTTCTTTTTGAATCTTTTTACTTGGAAGGTAAATGTACATATTATTATACTAAAAACACACAAGAGGAGTTTTCCTCCGTTTATAAATTTACAGTTTATAGTTTATATCTCAACCATCTTGTAACCACTTTCAGTTTAAATTTGATTCATGAGAAGAATAGATGTTAATTCTAGAAAATCTAGGAATAGCCGACCACCATATAGATGAAATAAAAATCATTAATAGTAGTCAAAAAGAAAATAAGGCAATAACTCATCTTATCGGAGATAAATGTGGCATTAGAAGTGCACCAAATTTGGTAACGGTAAATTGACAAAATACTATTATATATTTAACTAGCTACTTCCTTATTAATTAAAAGACGTGATTCAATTGGCAAAAGACTTAACATTAACAGACTCTACTGCAATAGGCATAAAAGAGTGATTTGCCCCACAAATTTCCGAGCATTGACCATAAAAAATTCCGGGCTGTATAGGAGTAAATGAAATTTGATTTAGTCGGCCAGGCACTGCATCAATTTTTACTCCGAGAGAAGGCACTGTTCAAGAATGAATAACATCTGCTGCAGTAATCATTAGACGAGATTCTAAACGCATCGGAACCACAATACGATTATCAACCTCAAGAAGACGGTATTCACCCAAAGATAAATCTGATACTGGAAGTATATAAGAGTCAAATTCAATATTTAAAAAGTCTGTGTATTCATAACTTCAGTATCATTGGTGGCCAACAACTTTAATTGTAACAGAGGGATCCCATGCCTCATCAATCACATAAAGTAATCGCAAAGATGGTAGAGCCAAAAATAGTAATACGGCTGCTGGTGAAACTGTTCACACAGTTTCAAGTGTATGTGCTTCTATAGCAAATCGATCAATATTTTTATTTACTAAAATATTAAATATTGAATACCCCACTAAAGTTAAAACTAAAGTTAAAACTAAAAGAGCATGATCGTGGAATGAAATTAATTTTAATATAACTAAAGAAGAAGCGTCCTGAAAAGATAATTGACCTCATTGTGGCATACTAAGTGAGCTAAATTCTAGCCTAAACTTAATTAACAAATAAGTGCCGTCTATTGGCTTTCACTTAAATGAGGATAATAAATATTTCCTGTTTCTCTTAAGTTATGAAAATCTAATGGTAAATTTCTGTCCCTTCACTCTATAGCTGTTGATATATGCGGCCTTGAAATTACTCTTCGCTGAACAGAGAATGCCTCTCACAAAATAAAAATAAATAATAACAGAGCCACAAAAGATAAAAGTGATCCTAGAGATGAAATAACATTTCATTTAGTGAAAGCATCTGGATAGTCAGAATACCGCCGAGGCATTCCACTTAAACCCAAAAAATGTTGCGGGAAAAAAGTTAAATTTACTCCAAAGAATATTAAGAAAAATTGAGCATTTGCTCAACGAGAATGTAAAGTTAACCCCGTTAATAATGGAAATCAATGAGTAAAGGCAGCAAACATAGCAAATACTGCTCCTATTCTTAACACATAGTGAAAGTGAGCAACTACGTAGTATGTGTCGTGTAAAACAATATCTAGGGAAGAATTAGATAAAATAATACCAGTGATACCACCAGTTGTGAATAAGAAAATAAAACCTAATGCTCATAAAATTGGAGTATCATATACAATTTTTGATCCATGTAAAGTAGCAAGTCAACTAAATACCTTAATACCTGTAGGCACCGCAATAATCATTGTAGCAGCTGTAAAATAAGCTCGGGTATCTACATCTAGCCCAACAGTAAATATATGATGTGCCCACACAATAAACCCTAAAATAGCAATTCCCACCATTGCATAAATTATTCCTAATCTACCAAAAGGTTCTATCTTAGAAGTATGGTGCGCCACGATATGGGAAATTGCCCCAAATCCAGGTAGAATTAAAATATAAACTTCTGGATGTCCAAAAAATCAAAATAAATGCTGGTACAAAATTGGGTCACCTCCACCAGCTGGGTCAAAGAAAGAAGTATTTAAGTTTCGATCTGTTAAAAGTATAGTAATTGCCCCAGCTAGCACCGGTAAAGATAGTAGTAGAAGAACCACCGTAATTACAACACCCCATACAAATAAAGGAATTCGTTCAAAGTGTATTCCCGCTCAACGTATATTAATAACAGTGGTAATAAAATTAATTGCACCTAAAATAGAAGAAGCACCAGCTAAATGGAGGGAAAAAATAGCTAAATCTACAGATGGTCCAGCATGAGCCAAATTACTAGCTAGTGGAGGATAAACTGTTCACCCCGTACCAGCACCCTTTTCTACTGCTGCAGAAGACACTAATAGAATTAGAGCGGGTGGTAATAGTCAAAATCTTAAATTGTTTAGCCGTGGAAAAGCCATATCAGGCGCACCAAGCATTAACGGCAATAGCCAATTTCCAAATCCACCAATAAATACTGGTATTACTAAGAAAAAAATTATAATAAATGCATGCGCAGTTACAATAGTATTATAAAGCTGGTCACTCCCTAAAAAAGTGCCAGGCTGCCTTAATTCAATTCGAATTAGTAATCTTATGCCTGCACCAATTATTCCTGCCCAAACACCTAAAATAAAATAAAGAGTCCCAATATCCTTATGATTTGTAGAAAACAGCCATCGCAT